AAGTACTTTTGAAGGAAGCTATTCAGGAACAGCTGGAGCGGTTTATACTTCAGGAACAAACATAAAGAAATTTTTAGTCGTATTACTAGGGCCTACTACAAGGGGGGTCATTGATAAGGGTCCCTCATTCAAATCGTTAAAAATGAGAAATATAAAATAGATATGTGTATGAAAAAAATTGCGTCCAATAGGATTTGAACCTATACCAAAGGTTTAGAAGACCTCTGTCCTATCCATTAGACAATGGACGCTTTTATTTCCAATTCAATTTTTTTTCTTTACGAATTTGTTTCCCTTTCCTATCTCTATCTTAATATTTGGAAAAAAATAAGATTGTATCTGAGAAATATTAGGGAATAAAGATGCGTATTTACATTTCTTCACATTAAGGATATACGCATCATTATCATAATTAATATGGAGCGGGTAGCGGGAATCGAACCCGCATCGTTAGCTTGGAAGGCTAGGGGTTATAGTCGACGTCAATTCATCATTTTTAACGTCTCTAATTCAAAACCGAACATGAAACTTTGATTTCATTCGGCTCCTTTATGGAAGATGGTATGGAAGATGGATGGATTCCAAAATCTAAGCCATAAACGAAATAAAAAAATTCGACGCATAACATCTATGTCCGCTTTTCTGTATGAATGCATCCAAAACAACTCGCTTTCTAGATGATCCCTATAGAAGAGGGGAATTTTAAAAAATCCTTCTAGTTACTTCGTTCTCTATTTCTACTTGCTTGAATCTTGAGGAAAGAAAATTTTGTTTCCACCCGAGCTGAAACAATATAATATGTCGATGGCTTTAGTAAACCAAAGCCATCGTTTAATAGCTATTTCGCTTCAACCTCGACAAAAAATTGAAGATCTAGTTACGATTAGAAGTACACTTTGGTATCTTCCTCCATGGATTCTTTACTCATACTCATTCAATTGTAAGTATTGATACAACTCAAAAAACAATTATGCTTCGTGATTCCATACTCCAATGTTCAAATTGATAATTGACCCTTGGGTACAAATCACGAAAATGGATATTCTTCCTCAAATGGGTTATTGAGAGGTAAAGGATTAAATCCTTTCTAAGAAATAAAGTTTTTAATCGGAACGGAATATTAATAAAACCGAAAGACCCCTTAACTATTTAAGTTGTTAATAGAACGAATCACACTTTTACCACTAAACTATACCCGCAACATTGTGATTATTGTATATAAATGGACCATTTGTCGAACAAGAGCATTACTATATCTAAAATCTAAAAAATTTAATAAAAGGAAAGGACAAAATCCTTTTAATTGAAAATTAGAGTGCTCAGGTGTTTTACTGGGGAAACTTAATGAGATAGGGGCCTGTTGAAATAATGAGGTCTTTCTTGTGTTGGGGGATAGCAGGCTTGTTCCGATAGAACTATTGCATAACAAGAAATTTTGCAAGAATCCACTCCATAGAGCGATTTTTTCTTCCAAACCGAGAAAATAAAAGGAAAAGTAAAGAATCAGAAGCATAAGACATTAAAATAGCCCCTGTTCTTAAGGTTCTTGCTTCAATAACAAGTATTTTTGTTTTCAAATTCAAGAGAAATCCCTTACTCAATGATTTAGTAGAGCAAAACGAGAAATGGCCTGGCTCGGTACTGACCAGGCCAGGCAGGGGAATAAAAGAAAGGACGAACCTTTCAGATGAAATCAAAAAGGTTTTCTTTAACTATTTTTTTTTCTATTGGAGATATTCTCGTATCTAAACGGAATTAGAATTGAATTGCCAATAAACGGATAAAATTTTTTATTGTATATAATATATCGAAAGTAAAGAAAAACTTTTTCTTTACTTTACTTCATGGGTAACATAGTAATTATCCTTTTTCAATTGGGAGAGATGGCTGAGTGGACTAAAGCGGCGGATTGCTAATCCGTTGTACGGGTTCTTCGTACCGAGGGTTCGAATCCCTCTCTTTCCGTTCCTTCTGATGACTTGATCTTTTCTTTCGAATTCAAAAAACCTCGAGACCTTCTTTATTTTATCATAGTTCAATATTCGATATCTGGAATAGAGAAAATCATAAGAAAATTCAAATTAATAAATCAAACAACGAGAAAATCCTTTCTTTTTTTTATTCCTCACGCCCAGGATTACGCCCTGGATCATTAGATAGGAATCCAAAGATAAAGAGAGAAACAAAGAAAATCACTACTGTGTAAACGAAGAGTTTGAGAGTAAGCATTACACAATCTCCAAGATAAGATCATTTTTTGGGGAATAAAGGGAATAGATTATCAATTTTTATACCACATATTATATTTTTACACCAAACCAAAAAATGAAATGGTTTAGAGATAAAAAAATAATTTGTAGAAATTCATTTCTAATTCTAATAATAATAAGATTCTTTCGGTATCAAAATTCTCTTTCATACTCACAATTAGTTATTGTGGGGGACCCTAATAGTTTCTTGTTCACTGGAAGTTGAAGGTCAAAATGAGGAAATGAGAGGATTCAGATTCATCGCCCCGATCCAACCAAGAAATTCCATGTTTGAATTGATGGTTCATAATGTAAGAAATATCTGATCTTATCAATTGGTAGAATCTTTTTTTAGTGAATAAATCCTGAGTATTTGTAGGACAGTATTAAGGATCTTATCGAAAACTTACAGCAGCTTGCCAAACAAGGGCTAAGAGCAAAAAGAGCACCGGTATGACTGGCATAATATCTACGATTGGATTGAAAAAAGCGTAAGCCTCGGGTAATTTAGCAAAGAAAAAACCACTCGAATGAAGGGCAGAATTAAGACAGATACAGATTAAACTAAAGATATTAAGCATAACAAACATTTCATTCTTGGAGATAATTGTATTTTGATTGAGTTATCGATATAAGGGAAAATTTAGGAAAGTGGACAGAAAAAATCCTGCTTGTTTTACGCACCCAATCAAAAATCCTTCAATTCTCGCACGAAAATAGAAGGAATCATACTTTCATACAATATCTTAATTGAATTCTATGTAATGATCAATAAATTTAGTTTAATTTTACAACTACGTGCGTTAAATCCTAGCAACAATCTAATGGATTCCATAGATGTTTGGGTGGGAATTGACGAATAACCAATACCGATATTAGTGTTTATTAGTGTTGAATAAAAATGGGGCGTAGCCAAGCGGTAAGGCAACGGGTTTTGGTCCCGCGACTCGGAGGTTCGAATCCTTCCGTCCCAGAGCATTCCGATTTTATCATAATTAAAGATTGTTTTCTTTAAACAATCTCATATTCTTAATATTTAATATTTAAGAGTGTAATGGTGAATCCGCTGTGATTCCTTATTTTTTTTTTGATTTAGAATTTATAATGATGAATCATATCTTCCTTTTCTTTATCATAAATCGAATCGAGTGCCAATGACATGCAGATGTAACTAAATCTATTTGCGATCAATGTATAATAAAATTAAAAAAAGGATGGGCCGCTTAGCGTATGCATGTCTGGCTCATATTCCTATTAATTGAAGTTACTTACTTAGATAAACTTTAACTCCTATATTTATTTCAATTTTTCAATGCTGCATTCTGAATCGAAATGTAAAGAAAAAGCCCCTGGATTACCCATCTCTAAAGTAAAAAATAGGGTACTAATTCTCTGTTGATCCTTAAAAAGAGTATTGTTTGTTTCATTCATAAAATATAGGATTAAAAAAAGGAATCCGCGTTGAGACTTCTCCGGATAAATTATACCATTTGGAAAAAGTAAAGTATTGATTACTATGTTTTGATTGAGCCAATGACTATTCATGATTCCCTATTGAATCAATTTCATACCTGTTCCAAATGAAACGAGAGGAGTGTTATGGTAAAACTTCGTTTAAAACGATGTGGTAGAAAGCAACGTGCGACTTGAAGGACATGATCGGCTGTGGATTTTTTACATCCATCATTTTTTTATAGGAATATAGGGTGCTCTTGACTCGACATAATTTGGTCTGTTCTACTAAAACCCTATTTAGTTTTAGTTGGGTTGTAAGTAAAAAGTACACAATGAAGCTCGAGAATAAATGATTGATTCATTTCTCAGAGGCAAGGATCTAGGGTTAGTGTTAATCAATAAGTTATTCCAACTTCGTAAGTATATCTTCGATAGAGAAATTGAAAGGATCCAATTTCAACAAAAGTTTCAGGCCCAACAGGAGATTTTGTTGGAATTCAAAAAACTATTTCATTTCGATAATTAAAGTGTATCGCACGGGAATCGACCATTCGTATGATTCTTCGAGAGAAAGAAATCACAAAAGGTATGTTGCTGCCGTTTTGAGACGATTAAAGATCACCGAAGTAATGTCTAAACCCAATGATTCAAAACAAAGATAAAAGATCCCGTAACAAGAAAACACCATTTTCGATTGTCTCAACAGTGGGTAGGGAATTAAACAAAAATATTATTCTATTCTAAATGAGACAAAAAGGAGGTTAGAGACAACTCAATAAACGAAATGCTAGGGCCTTAAAGAGTTTCCTTTTAACTATTTGAGAATTATCCAACTTGAGTTATAAGTACGAATGATTTTTGGGAGGAAGCGGGACGAAGAAAAAACGAATCAAATCATATCCAATGATTTTATGGATCTATTTGTTATAATTATAATATACATAAATTCGAATCATTCTTTCTTGAGCCGTACGAGGAGAAAACCTCCTATACGTTTCTAAGGGGGGCATTGTTCATTTACATCTATCCCAATGAGCTATCTATCGAATCGTTGCAATTGATGTGCGATCCCGAAGAGAAGGAAGGGATCTTCGGAAAGTGGGTTTTTATGATCCGATAAAAAATCAAACTTATTTAAATGTTCCCGCTATTCTATATTTTCTTGAAAAGGGCGCTCAACCTACAGGAACTGTTTATGATATTTCAAGGAAGGCAGAAATTTTTAAAGAACTTCGCATTACGCATTAATTAAACGAAATGAAATTTTTGAAATAGAAAAAAGATGAAGTGAAGAGACGAACACGAACTAGGAGGATCTATAAAATTTTGGAATTATTCTCACCTCAATTGGGTGGTTTTTGTTGAGACTCCGCAAAAAAGCAAGCTCAGCTTACTTTTTTATTGTAACTTTAGGGATATTGGATAAACTCGAGATTTTCTTCTTATTCTTAACTTTGACTTAATTTCTTTTATCCATCCGAACTCTTTTATTGTCTATGTAGTGTCAATCCAACACAAACAAGTCCCTTTTTATTTAACTTTATTTTCTTTTGTTTTCTCAACGTTCATATTGACAATAGTGTATTGAATAAATATAATTTGATTGTGGATAAATAGATCTATTTATCTCCGACCCATAAATATGTTTGATTTTTTTTTTACTTTATGCCATGCAAAAGATGGGTTAGTTTAATTTGATGTGACACAAGAAATATCATATCTATGGGGTCGTGCAAGCCAATCTCTTTATTTTTTTATTCCGATCGTATCTACACACCAAAACTACAGAAATTCGGGTTGCTAACTCAACGGTAGAGTACTCGGCTTTTAAGTGCGGCTAGAATCTTTTACACATTTGGATGAAGAAACGAATTCGTCCATACCGTTGGTAGAGTTTGTAAGACCACGACTGATCCTGAAAGGGAACGAATGGAAAAAACAGCATGTCGTATTATTATTATATATTGATATTGAAGAACTCTAAGAGTACTTCATCTTTACCGGATCAGTACAAAATCTTGTTTGAAGTCTTATACTTAGAGCGGTACAAAAAAATAATAGGTCGAGTGAATAAATGGATAGAGCCATTAAGGCTCCAATTATAGGAAACAAAAAGCAACGAGCTTCTATTCTTAATTCGAATGAATTCCCGATCTAATTAGACGTTAGAAATAAATTAGTACCGATGCGGGAAAGGGTTCTCTCTCTTAATAACCATAATAAGTGGATTCCCTATTTTTTTTTATGAATCCTAACTATTAACTATATCACTCTTTTAGAGTGGAGACGAATGTGTAAAAGAAGCGGTATATTGATAAACAGAATTTATTCTAAAGTCAAAAGAGCGATCGGGTTGCAAAAATAAAAGATTTCCACCTATTTTTCTATCCTAATAACGAACACAAACCGATTGGATAGAAAAAAAGAAAAGAGAATTCGTTGATTAGCTTATATGCCTCCAAGGTACCTATTCTTACTATAGACCTTGTTTTGACTGTATCGCACTATGTATGATACCCCAAGAAACCTTCGACCTTTGGTTCAAATCTAATTTTCAATGGAAGAATTACAAGGATATTTACAAATAGATAGATCTCGACAACAAGACTTCTTATATCCACTTCTATTTCAGGAGTATATTTATGCACTCGCTCATGATCATGGGTTAAATAGATCGGTTCTTTATGAACCTATCGAAAATTTAGGTTATGACAATAAATCCAGTTCACTAATTGCGAAACGTTTAATTACTCAAATGTATCAACAGAAGCGTTTGATTCTTTTTCATTTTGATAATGATTCTAACCAAAATAAATTTGTTGATCATAAGAAGAATTTTTATTCTAAAAAAATATCAGAGGGTTTTGCAGTCATTGTGGAAATTCCATTTTCACTACGATTAGTAGCTTCCCCAGAAGGGAAAGAAATAGCAAAATCTCATAATTTACGATCAATTCATTCAACGTTTCCTTTTTTAGAGGATAAATTAGTACATTTAAATCATGTGTTAGATATACTAATACCCTACCCCATCCATCTGGAACTTTTGGTTCAACCCCTTCGCTGTTGGATACAGGATACCCCCTCTTTGCATTTATTGCGATTCTATCTCTACGAATATCATAATTGGAATAATCTTATTACTCTTACTCAAAAAAATAAATACACTTCCCCTTTTTCAAACGAGAATCAAAGATTTTTCTTGTTCCTATATAATTTTCATGTATATGAATGCGAATCCGTATTTGTTTTTCTCCGTAAACAATCTGCTCATTTACGACCAGCATCTTATAGATCTTTTCTTGAGCGAACATATTTTTATCGAAAAATAGAAAAATTTTTAGCAGTTTTTCGTAATGATTTTCAGACCATCCTCTGGGTGTTCAAGGATCCTTTCATGCATTATGTCAGATATCAAGGAAAATCTATTCTGGCTTCAAAGGGAACTCCCCTTCTGATGAAAAAATGGAAGTATTACCTTGTAAATTTCTGGCAATGTAATTTTTACTTCTGGTCTCAACCGGATAGGATTTCTATAAACCAATTGTCCAAGCATTCCCTCGATTTTCTGGGCCATCTTTCAAGTGTACGGCTAAAGCCTTCTGTGATAAGGAGTCAACTGTTAGAAAATTCATTTATTATAGATATTGCTATTAATAAGTTTGACACTATAGTCCCAATAATTCCTTTGGTTGGGTCATTGGCTAAAGCAAAATTTTGTAACGTATCGGGGTATCCTATTAGTAAGCCGGCTTGGGCGGATTCTGCGGATTCCGATATTATCGATAGATTTGGG